TTCTTGAAATAGTGAAAAACCTCTCAATCACTCTCAGCATTGTTTCAGAGTCAATAAATTATAGGATCTCTGGTTGAGGCATAATAACTGGCCTCAATTTTGACGCTATTTACAACAAGTTATGTATTATTTAATTAAATATTAATTATGTATAATCCGTTTTGAACGATAATTGAGAATCTTCTTTTCATTATCAAATCACGAGCATACCGTTGGAAAGTAATATTGTATCTCCAAACTCATAAATTAAACTTTAATCCACGCGTTTTTGTTCTTTTAATTGTCTATTGGGGTATCAAGTAATGTGGGAGACGTAATCCCACTTCTTCTCTTGTGTCAAAAATATGAGAGTTTCTAATTGGGATAGCATAAAGCTTACCATATATAACACAAAATTTCTCCTCCGATTCCTTCTATTCGAGCCTCTCTGTCTGTCATTATACCTCGAGAAGTAGAAAGAATTACAATCCCCATTCCGCCTAAAATTCTCGGGATTCCTTGATAGTTAGAATATATTCGTAGACCAGGCCGACTTATCTGTTTTAAATTTAAAATAATTCTATTTTGTCCCGTACTATTTTTTCTATGGCGTAGGGTTAAAACTAAAAAACATTTGTTGTTTTCCAGATGTTTCCTCATGTTTTCAATAAAACCTTCTCGTAAAAGGATTTTAATAATGTTTTCACCGATTTTAGTATATGGTATTCGAACTGTTCTTTTTTTATTCATGTCAGTATTTCGTATATAGGTTAATAGGTTACCAATAGTGTCTTTACTCATAATAAACTAAGATTCCAGTTGTTCCCGAATTTTTATATAAGCAACATGCTCTTTTTGAATTATTTGTTAAACATTTATGAATTATTAAAGGCATATACATGAGATACAAACAATCTACTAAATTCACTTAAATCTATTAATTTCATTGAAATACGATAAACTGTATTATGTCCTAATCTTATAATACTTCAGGTGCTAATGAAACTATTTTAGTGAAATTTAACTGTCTTAATTCCCGGGCAATTGCCCCAAAAATTCGAGTTCCCTTTGGATTTCCTTCTTGATCAATAACAACCGCAGCATTGTCATCATATCGTATTATCATACCATTTTTACGTTTGAGTTCTTTACAAGTACGGACAATTACGGCTCTGATCACTTCTGATCTTTCGAGTGGTGTATTTGGTATTGCTTCCTTGATTACAGCAACAACAACGTCTCCAATTTGAGCATATCGTCGATTACTAGTTCCTATAATTCGAATACACATCAATTTGCGGGCTCCGCTGTTATCCGCAACATTCAAATGGGTTTGAGCTTGAATCATATACTTTATATCTTTTGGGTTTGAGGTTGAATCATATAATTTATATCTTTTGGGTTTGAGGTTGAATCATATAATTTATATCTTTTGTTTCAATGCAAAACCGCAAAAGCGAGGTAAAAAAAAAAGAAATATTGTTTAGTCAAAAGAAAAAAACCTAAAATTGTTTTTTTTTATCCTATTTCGTTTGGTTCTACACCCCTATCCTGAAATAATGAATTGAGTTCGTATAGGCATTTTTGATGCCGCTATTGAAATAGCTTTTTTGGCTATATTTTCTGGTACTCCGCTCATTTCATAAAGTATTCTACCTGGTTTAATGACAGCTACCCAATATTCGGGGGATCCTTTTCCTGAACCCATACGTGTTTCTGTAGGTCTTAGTGTAACGGGTTTGTCGGGAAATATACGTACCCAAATTTTTCCGCCACGGCGTGCGTTTCGGCTCATTCCTCGCCGTCCTGCTTCGATTTGTCTAGATGTGATCCAAGCAGGTTCAAGCGCTTGAAGGGCATATCGTCCAAAGCAAATACGATTACCTTGAAAAGATATTCCTTTCATTCTTCCTCTATGGTGTTTACGAAATCGGGTTCTTTTGGGGTTATAGTTGATGGTAATTTATTATTTCCATCTCTACTACGGAACTGGACATGATAGTTTCATCTCATCCAGCTCCTCGCGAATGAAACAATTAGAATTATAAATTAATATACATCTATTTATATTTAATCAATAATATATGGAAACAATATAATATATTAAATTATACAAGCCTTTGATAATCTATCTATTATAAATTCACATTTCCTTTTATTAGATATTCGATCAACTACAATTTTCAAATCTTCCAAATTTTCGCGGGCGAATATTTACTCTATTTAATGTTCAGTTTTATAGGATTAGTTCATGACATTACTTTTGTTGTAGGATTCATTAATGACATGCTTTTTCAAAATAAATGAATTGGTTCTTAGTTTGGTCCGCCATCCTACCCAATGAATCATTAAAATTCGTTTGGAATAGAATCTTATGCAATCACAGGTTCTGTCGTTCCCATCGCTTCGCTATTAATGGTTAGGTCTAAATTCTAGAATCAATGGAGCCTTTAATTACATTTGTTCTTGAGTCAACCTTCTTAGTCTTTATTGACTCTGGGCTCTTGATTTTGTTTCTTTAGTTATTCTTACATAGAATAATTTGAGTTAATTAAAACTCAATCAGTATTAATGCTTTATTACATTTATTAAATTAATTGTTGGCCTTACATATTGGAATTCTATATCAGCTATATTTTTTATCTTTCTATCAGCTTTCCATTTATCTTTATACTTTAGTTTCACTATTCATAATCAAATAGATAGTTTGTTCTTTTTTTTTTTAACTTTTCAGTTGCTACAATGATATGAGCAATATATCATATCGCTACTGATTCTTTATATCCGATAGTGCGAAAGGATGAGTTGGTTATTAGTTAATACTATGACTCTGGGCTCCGCTTTTTTTTACTCCAATCCTAAAAAAACCAACGAGTCGCACACTAAGCATAGCAATTATAAAAAAAATAATTAATGTAATTTTTATCCAACCTTATAGGATTCTTTTTTTTTGTTTTAATTTAACATACAAAAAAAAAGAATGAAATAAACTTTATATATATAAACCCGATTGATCTAAATATATATAAAATATATAATATTTTTTACTCGTCTACAAATCTCCAAATCTTTATACCTAATGCCCCATAGATAGTTCTAACTGTATAGGAACAGTAATCAATTTTAGCACGAATAGTTTGTAGAGGCACTCTACCTTCCCTGATCCACTCAACACGGGCAATCTCTTTTCCGTCGATACGCCCCGCAATTTGTATTTGAATGCCTTTTGTGCCCGCCTGTTCAGTTAATTCAATAGCTTTTTTCATTGCTTTGCGAAAAGAAACTCTACTTTTTAATTGTCCCGCTATAAATTCTGCAAGAATAGTAGGGTGCCCATAAGGATTTGAAATTCGTGAAATAGTTATGTTTAATTTTCTGTTCACAGTATTCAGTTCTTTTTGGACATTAATCTGTAATTCTTCGCTTTTTCCAGGTTCTATTAATAACTTTGGGAATCCCATATAGATTATGACTTGAATCAAGTCGGTTTTTTTTTGAATCTCTATACATGCAATTCCCTCACCACTTGAAGATATTTTAATATTTTTTTGTACATAATTTTTGATACAATTTCGTATTTTGTGATCTTCTTGTAACTCCTCGGAATATTTTTTTGATTGTACAAACCAAATAGAACGATGACTTTGGGTTGCACCAAGTCGGAAAACAAGTGGATTTATTTTTTGTCCCATAATCCCCTACTAGTATTACTACACATATCAGGACATCTTAGTATAGTACTTATTATTTTATTTTTTTTCATACAGGTTTTTTTGAACATAAAAAGTTGTATTTGATCTTTGGTTAATATTTTTATATTATATTTGTGTTAAAGAATCCAAAATTTATTCTTTTGTTTGTAAATCTTTAAGTACAATAGTTATATGGCAAGTGGGTCTTTTTATCGGGTAACCCCGTCCCCTGGCTCGGGGTTTTAACTTTTTCATAGTGTTCCCTTCTGTGACTTGAGCTTGACTAATGATTAAACTTGCTTCGTTGAAGCCCATATTGTGGTTTCCATTTGCTGCTGCAGAATAAATTAATTTTAAAATCGGATAACATGCTCGAAACGGCATAAGTTCGAGTATCATAAGTGTTTCCGCATAGGAACGTCCACGAATCTGATTAATTACTCTTCTTGCTTTGTGAGCGGACATAGGGATATATTTTCCTATAGCACGCACTTCTGTATATTGATTATATTGATTGACCCCTTTTTTATTATTTTTGCTATTTTTCATAAGGTTCACTCCTCACTAAACTAATGAACGATATACTTTTATATAAACTAAAAATTAAGGAATTCTTAACGGCGCGATTTATTATAATTTTTTCTAAAAAAATTAATGTTGTATTTTTAATTGAAGTATTTTTTTCTAGTTATTGAAGTATTTTTTTCTAGTTATAGGGGCGGATGTAGCCAAGTGGATCAAGGCAGTGGATTGTGAATCCACCATGCGCGGGTTCAATTCCCGTCGTTCGCCCGGGACCATGTGACTATTATTTATTTTTCCGCTTTTCTGTTTTATGTTAAGCATATATTGTTTTTTAATAAATGATTGGCGACAAAAGGGCTTTTTTTTAGTGAACGTGCCCCAATAAATTACTCCTATTTTTTTTATAAAGACGAAGAAACAAATTATATTTTCTTTCCTATTTACTACGGCGACGAAGAATCAAATTATCACTATATTTATTCCTTTTTCTACTTCTTCTTCCAAGTGCAGGATAACCCCAAGGAGTTGCGGGTTTTTTTCTACCAATTGAGGCCCTCCCTTCACCACCCCCATGGGGATGGTCTACAGGGTTCATAACTACTCCTCTTACTACAGGGCGCTTACCTAGCCAACATTTAGATCCGGCTCTACCCAAACTTTTTTGGTTCACCCCAACATTCCCCACTTGTCCGATTGTTGCTGAGCAGTTTTTGGGTATCAAACGGACCTCCCCAGAAGGTAATTTTAATGTGGCCGATTTCCCCTCTTTTGCAATCAGTTTCGCTACAGCACCTGCTGCTCTAG